CCCGTTCGTAATTCCATCAAGAATTCGCGCATCGAAAAAATAAGTGAATTCAGCGAATTCTCTTATACCCTTAATTAAGGATATTGTGTAAAAAGCGTCTATGTAACCACGATTATACGACCAATCATATATCCGATTTCTTATTTTGTCCCTCCAAATTTTCTGAGGACCCCCTTTAACAAAAAGATTAACGAAGTTCAATTTTGTTAAAGATAAATAAAAAGGCTTATATAAAAAAGAAGCTATAACTATTCCCAAATAAGCTATACTGACCGACAAAGTTGCATTTGTTATAAATTCATGCCAATCCAGAGAATTATTTGACTTTTGATGTAAAAGGTTTCTAGATGGGGTTAAGAATTTGGACAATATATCCAAATCCCCCCCGTCTTGATTGAAAGGAATTCCGATAGCTCCAACAAAGAAAGTAAATAGGACCAATACAACAATAGGGAATAGCATAGTATTTTCCGATTCGTGGGGATAAGGGAGAGTCTTCTTAGTGCCAAAATGAGTAAAAAGGCGGAGCATGTTCCTTACACTACTATCAAGTCGATATGTTTTCTTACAAAAAAAGGGAACCCTTTGCTTATTATTCATTGTTAATGAAGTTTTTAAAAAAAGGGCGCTTTGAATTGTTTTTAGTCCTTCATTTCCCCATAAAGATATTGAATACAAAGAACTGCTTCGTTTTCCACTATAATTTAGAAAATGCACATTTAAGTGTCCTTCAAAAGTAAGTAAATAGATCCGAAACATATAAAATGCGGTAAATCCTGCTGTGGACCAAGCTATTATTGCGAAAATCGGGGAATACAACCAACTCTCATTAAGAATTTCATCTTTGGACCAAAAGCAAGCAAGAGGTGGAATCCCACAAAGAGAAAGTGTACCTAATAAAAAGGCCGTTTTTGTGATTGGCATATGCTTTCTTAAACCACCCATAAGAACCATATTCTGGCTTTTTTCTGGAGAATATCCAACAAGAGCCTCCATTGAATGAATTATTGATCCAGACCCTAAAAACAACAATGCTTTCGAATAAGCATGAGTAATCAAATGAAATAAAGCAGCTCGATAAGAACCCAGGCCTAGAGCTAACATCATATAACCCAGTTGAGACATTGTAGAATAGGCCAAAACCCTCTTAATATCCTTTTGAGCAAGAGCTAAAGTAGCTCCTAAAAAGACTGTTATGATACCTATCAAAGATATTAGATTCAATATGTAAGGTATGGCTAGGAAAAGAGGAAGAAGCCGAGCCACAAGAAAAATTCCTGCGGCTACCATAGTAGCAGCATGGATAAGAGCTGAAATAGGAGTAGGTCCTTCCATGGCATCGGGTAACCATACATGAAGGGGAAATTGCGCAGATTTAGCAAGCGCACCCCCAAATAAGAAGTAGGCGCACAAAGTCAAAAATAAAAAAGGAATTTCATTATTATGAACCAAGTTATTCAATATTTGAAACAAATCTCGAAATTCGAAACTACCCGTTATCCAATAAAGACCCAAAATTCCTAATAATAAACTGAAATCCCCTACACGATTAGTTACAAATGCTTTTTGGCAGGCCTTTGCGGCAACGGGTCGTGTAAACCAAAAGCCTATTAATAGATAAGAACACATTCCAACGAATTCCCAAAAAATATAAATTTGTATTAAATTAGAACTAGTAACTAAGCCCAACATTGAAGCATTAAAAAAAGCCATATAATAAAAAAATCTTAAATATCCTTGATCATGAAACATATAATTTTCGCTATAAATCAGAACTGTAAGTCCAACTGTAGTAATTAAGATTGACATGGTAGAAGTAAGTGGATCTATCAAATGACCAAACTCTAAAGAAAAATCATTATTGATGGTCCAAGACCATACATATTGATAGATAGAACTTCTATTTAGTTGCTGAATAGATAAATAGGCCGAAAGAAGCATAACTATCCCTAACAAAAAGATAGTAGGAAAGGCCCATATACGGCGAAGATGTTTTGTTGTCGTTGGAAAAAGGAGAAGTCCCACCCCTATCAGCATAGGAACGGGAAGTGGAATCAAGGGCATAATCCATGAATATTTATTTGTATATTCCATAAAAAATCAATAAAAAAAATTCTTAATTCATTTTTTCTAATTCACCCGCTCTTTTATCTTTTTTGAATGAAAAGGATCAACAAAAAAGAAAGATATTCCAAACGAAAATACTAAAATGAATTTTGATATTCTTAAGTTAAGAATTCTTATTTTGAATACTTCTAGAATGCTCTTTAAATATTGAAATGAAGAAGGTTTGCATTTTTCAAAATAAATTACTAAAATTTATTTTTTTAAATAAAAATCTTGTATTCTTTGACGTTAAAAAGGGGGCTATTAGTCCCATTCAACTTTTTCAAATTTCAATTAGTTAGTAGTTTTACCCTTCCCTAGCCTGACTAATTCATTTAATAGTTAATAGAAAAAAAAGATGAAAATTAATTTCAAATAAAGTAGGCAGGGCTGGGGTTCTTCAACTTTCCATTTTATGGAAAAAATAGCATAAAGAAATGATAAACTAGTACGACAAATAGAGACAACGATCCCATAAAGTAAAGAAAGAGGTTTTATTTTCTGTTCTGTCAGACACTCTTTGGAATAGAAATTAAAAAAAAACGCACATATTTTTTGTTCTAATAACAAATCTTTTATGTGTTTTTCGTATATTCTTTCTATTCTATATTTTATATAAAAAGGGAATTCAATCAAAGTTAGTGTAATCTAAAGAGAAAGTAGATAAATAGAGAAAATGCATTAAAGAAGAATTTGTTTTCAACAATAGATGTCTTACACATCCAACTATAGTAATGAAAAACTTTTTTAAAAATGGCCGTTCCAAAAAAAAGGATTTCTAGCTCGAAAAAGAGAATTCGTAAAAATATATGGAAAGGGCAAGGATCTGGGGCGGCGCTCAAAGCTTTTTCAGTAGCGAAATCTCTTTCTACCGGGAATTCAAAAAGTTTACAGTTAGAAAAAAATATGAAAAATAAACAGAAAAAACCTTTTTCGACCTCATTCATAAAAAGACCTCCCCCTTTTTTTAAAGCAAAAGGAAAAGAATAGACACAGGGTACATGGTTAATAGATAACAGAAATGAAAAATAGAAAAAAATGGAATCTGTGCCCGTTCAACTGGACTGTGCGCTACGCTATATCCCAAAAGAACACTATCGGGCTGGTGTCTGTCCTAGCAGCGCGAATCACGAATAAAAAAAAGCAACCCCCCTCGTACGTATGACTTTTACTTGGGTAAGGGGCCAAAGAGGGTAGAATCCTTGAGATTGAAGGGGCAAAGAAGGACATTTAACAAGTGGTGGGGTTACGTGTGTCTTATTGTATATTTTTTTCTATTCTTGCTATGTCTTTCTGGAAAAAGCTTTATATACCCCTTTTTCCCCTTCACAGCCACAATAGACGGAGAACCTAGAAAACGTAGGTAGAAAATGGAGAAAGATCAAATCTAGTTCGAAAAAAAGAAAGAGAACAAGATGCACTGCGAAAGAAAGAAGAAGAAACGAAAGAACTAAATAGAATCAAAAGGAAATGAAATTAAGGCTCTTTCTTTGGCCGAATTATCGACTAGAAGACTTAGCTTGTATGAATCGCTATTGGTTTGATCCTACTAATGGCAGCCATTTCAGTATGTTAAGGATCCGTATGTACCCAACCCGCTAATAGTAAAATAGTCAATTCTTACTCGATAGCCCTACCATCTTCTATATACCCCTACCATATCTAATATATGAAAGCAAGGAGATGGATACATGGGTTGTTTTCCATTCCAGCCTGATACATGATACAAATTCAATGACGTACCAATTGAATCTATAAATGAAATCTATAAATGACTCAACAAAAGGCTTTTTATTTTGTTGAGTCATTCTTTTATTTTTAGATATCATTTTTCTCTTCAAGAGTTCTTATGTGTTTCCACGCCCCTTTGAAATGGACAAATTCCTTTTCTTAAGAACACATACAAGATTCGTCACTACAAAAAAAAAGGATAATGGTAACCTCACCATTAACTACTTCCTTTTTTAATATATATTAATCGAAAGAGAAATTAGATAAATAGAGACAATGCATTAAAGACGTAATTAATAGATGTGTCTTACACATCACTCCAAACGAAAAAATGCAAACTTGAAGTTGAATTTCTTGTTGATTCATAATTTTATTTGAAAAAAAAAAACGCGAAGTTCATAACGAAATGAAGATTGTTGTGTATACAAAAGTCAAAAATAACTAAGATTTTTATTACTGATCGGTAAAATTCATATTAAAAAGAATAAAGGGGGGCCCTGTTTTATGGTAAAAACTCCATTAATTTCGGTGATCTCGCAAGAAGAAAAGGAAAAGAATAGGGGGTCCGTTGAATTTCAAGTATTTAGTTTTACCACTAAAATACAAAGAATTTCTTCCCATTTGAAATTTCACAGAAAGGACTATTTATCTCAGAGAGGTCTACGTAGACTTTTGGTAAAACGCGAGCGTCTGCTGTCTTATTTGTCAAAGAAAAATGCAGAACGTTATGAGACATTAATAGATAGGTTGGGTATTCAAAAGTCAGAAACTCGTGAAATTTGAAACGTTATTTTCAATTATTTGATTTTTGCATTTGGATGAATTTCTTTTCGTTTTCGGCAATTCATGAATCATGAAAGAAAAAAGAGAGGAAAAACTTATGACTATACCAGCTACAAGAAAAGACCTCATGATAGTTAATATGGGCCCTCACCACCCATCAATGCACGGCGTTCTTCGGCTCATCCTTACTCTAGATGGTGAAGATGTTATTGACTGTGAACCCATATTGGGTTATTTACACAGAGGGATGGAAAAAATTGCGGAAAATAGAACTCTTATACAATATCTTCCTTATGTAACACGTTGGGATTATTTGGCTACTATGTTCACAGAAGGAATAACTGTGAATGCTCCAGAGAAATTAGGAAATATTCAAGTACCTAAAAGGGCCAGCTATATCAGAACTATTATGTTGGAATTAAGTCGTATAGCTTCTCATCTATTATGGCTTGGTCCCTTTATGGCAGATATTGGCGCACAAACCCCCTTTTTTTATATTTTCAGAGAAAGAGAATTAGTATATGATCTATTTGAAGCAGCCACCGGTATGAGAATGATGCATAATTATTTTCGTATCGGAGGAGTTGCGGCTGATCTACCTCATGGTTGGATAGATAAATGCTTGGATTTCTGTGATTATTTTTTAACAGGACTTTCTGAATATGAAAAACTTATTACGAGGAATCCCATTTTTTTAGAGCGAGTAGAGGGAATAGGCATTATTGGTAAAGAAGAAGCAATAAATTGGGGTTTATCAGGACCGATGCTCCGAGCTTCCGGAATAGAATGGGATCTTCGTAAAATCGACAATTATGAATGTTACAACGAATTCGATTGGGAAGTTCAGTGGCAAAAAGAAGGAGATTCATTAGCTCGGTTTTTAGTCCGAATCGGTGAAATGAGGGAATCCATAAAAATGATTCAACAGGCTCTGGAAGCAATTCCGGGGGGGCCTTATGAGAATTTAGAAATTCGATGTTTTGATAGAGAAAGGTATCCAGAATGGGGTGGTTTTGAATATAGATTCGTCAGTAAAAAACCTTCTCCTACTTTTGAATTGCCGAAACAAGAACTTTATGTGAGAGTTGAAGCCCCAAAAGGAGAATTGGGAATTTTTCTGATAGGGGATCAGAGCAGTTTTCCTTGGAGATGGAAAATACGTCCACCGGGTTTTATGAATTTGCAAATTCTTCCTCAGTTAGTTAAAAGAATGAAATTGGCTGATATTATGACGATACTAGGTAGCATAGATATCATTATGGGAGAGGTTGATCGTTGAGATGATAATTGATACAAGAGAAGTACAAGATATCAATTCTTTTTCCAGGTTCGAATCCTTACAAGAAGTCCATGGGACTGTCTGGATCCTTGTCCCTATTTTGATCCTTGTATTGGGAATCACAATAGGTGTATTAGTAATTGTGTGGTTAGAAAGAGAAATATCCGCAGGGATACAACAACGTATTGGTCCTGAATACGCTGGTCCTTTGGGAATTCTTCAAGCTCTAGCAGATGGAACAAAACTCCTTTTCAAAGAGAATCTTCTTCCATCTAGAGGGGATATTGGTTTGTTCAGTCTTGGCCCATCCATGGCAGTCATATCAATTCTCCTAAGTTATTCAGTAATTCCTTTTAGCTATCGTCTTGTTTTAGCTGATCTAAATGTTGGTGTTTTTTTATGGATTGCCATTGCAAGTATTGCTCCCATTGGACTTCTTATGTCAGGATATGGATCAAATAATAAATATTCCTTTTTAGGTGGTCTACGAGCTACTGCTCAATCAATTAGTTATGAAATACCATTAACTCTCTGCGTATTGTCAATATCTCTACGTGCGATTCGATAAAAAGAAAACCCTCCCTATGAATCATTTGATTCAGGTGGATGGACTAAACCAGATAGTTATATGAGTGAAAGAAAACAAACAGCTTCTAAAATAGAAATTTTTAACTGACAGTAAAAAATGGATTCTCATTTCTTTAGGTACGCGAGCACCAGTTAGGTGGAAGTCAATATTAAGGTGCCCCGAGATTGGTTGATTAGGCGTCCCGGCTTGAAGCGGGCTCAAACTCAAAACACAAATCGTTGTCAAATTAGTGGGTGGTTAGGAACACCAAAATACAGAAAGGGTTTGTAATGGAGATTCCAAAGGTTGTTAAAAAAAAGTTTATTTTTACATAACAGAAAGGGAAAAGCAACTTGGGGCTTTAAGTTGGTAGAAATGATCAAGGAGTACTCCTCAAAATCCCGATCCAGAGTACGCTCCTACCCACCGATTTAAAAAAGAATTATCAGGAACGAAAAAATCCCTTATTGACTTTAATTGGAAACCCATCTTCTTAGTTTCTTAGAAAGAAGAAAGGAAAAAAGAAATAATTGAATTTGAATCGAAAGAAATATATATATACTTATACTTTTTGGTATATCCGTTTGGATGGGGCTAGCACTCGTGCCACTATTCCCGAGGGAGACTCAAATAATCTAATAATATTCAATTAGCAATAAAAAAATGGGTTGAAGTCGTTAGAGATATCTTGAAAAGGAGTATTTTATTGAAGTGTTGAGCAATTACTCAAGAAGGAAAAAGCCAAATTTTGAAAGTAAGGGATGAGATCAATTCAGAAGCAACCCCTCCTTTTTTAGTAGACAGAATTCCATTCGTCTAATTCCGGACCTTCCAATAGATTTTAAAAACCTTATATCTATGCCACAAACATATAGAGATTAAAGAGAGATTAAAGTAATACTACCGGGTCCTTCAATATTTTTGAGGCGCTAGAGGAGCCGTATGAGATCCAAATTTCATGTACGGTTCTGTAATAGCGGTGGGAGCAGTGATGGTCTTGCCGACTATGATTTTCTAACAGTTCAAGTACAGTTGATATAGTTGAAGCGCAGTCAAAGTATGGTTTTTGGGGGTGGAATTTTTGGCGGCAACCTATAGGGTTTATCGTTTTGCTAATCTCTTCCCTAGCGGAATGCGAAAGATTGCCCTTCGATTTACCAGAAGCAGAGGAAGAATTAGTAGCAGGTTATCAAACCGAATATTCGGGTATAAAATTTGGTTTATTTTACGTTACTTCCTATTTCAATTTATTAGTCTCTTCCTTATTTGTAACCATTCTTTACTTAGGTGGTTGGAATCTATCTATTCCGTGCATAGACTTTCCTCAATTAGTTGAAATAAATGAAGCGGGTGCTGTTTTTCGAACAACAATTGCGCTTTTTATTACATTAGCTAAAACTTTTTTTTTCTTGTTCATTTCTATCACAACAAGATGGACTTTACCTAGGCTAAGAATGGACCAACTCTTAAATCTTGGGTGGAAATTTCTTTTACCGATTTCTCTCGGTAATCTATTATTAACAACTTCTTCTCAACTCCTTTCGCTGGAATAGTGTAATAGAAATGAAATAAAAAAAGAATAGGAGACTCTATATTCGTGGCTTGTCTTAAACAAGAGAAAGAAAGATAAAATTAGTCATAGATATTCAAAATATGCTCCCTATGGTAACTGGATTCATGAATTATGGTCAACAAACAGTACGAGCCGCAAGGTACATCGGTCAAAGTTTGATGATTACGTTATCCCACGCAAATCGTTTCCCTGTAACTATTCAGTATCCTTATGAAAAATTAATTACATCGGAACGCTTTCGGGGTCGAATCCATTTTGAATTTGATAAATGCATTGCTTGTGAAGTATGTGTTCGTGTATGCCCCATAGATCTGCCTCTTGTTGATTGGAAATTTCAAACCAATATTCGAAAGAAACGCCTCTTTAATTACAGCATTGATTTTGGAATCTGTATATTTTGTGGTAATTGCGTTGAGTATTGTCCAACAAATTGTTTAGCGATGACCGAGGAATATGAGCTTTCAACCTATGATCGTCACGAATTGAATTATAATCAAATTGCTCTGGGTCGTTTACCAATGCCAGTAATTGAGGATTATACAATTCGAACCATTTTGAATTCGCCTAGAAAAAAAAACCGGGAAAACCCTTGATTAAAGAAAAAGTTCCAATTACTAAACTAAAGTTTCTATTTTGGTCTAGGGGAGTTTGATCTTTCTTTTTTCTTGTTGAATATGGACAAATTCAAACTATTGATTGGTTAGATAGTTTCGAACTTTTCCCTTCTTTCAGAAGAGTACGGGGGCTAGTTCAAAGATTCTACTTACTCCAATTCGTACTCATTAGAATTTCATTCAACTTGAAACGGGGACGTATCGAAAAACAATCCTGATGGGATCAAGAAGCTCATGAAAAAGATTCCCATTTATTTATCTATTACATATAATGGATTTGCCCGGACCAATACATGATTTTCTTTTAGTCGTTCTGGGATCAGGTCTGCTATTAGGGGGTCTCGGAGTAGTATTACTTACCAACCTAATTTATTCCGCCTTTTCGTTGGGATTGGTTTTTATTTCTATATCTTTATTTTATATTCTAGCAAACTGTCATTTTGTAGCTGCTGCACAACTCCTTATTTACGTGGGAGCTATAAACATTTTAATTCTATTTGCTGTGATGTTCATAAATGGTTCAGAATATTCCAAAGATTTGAACTTTGGGACTGTTGGGGATGGGGCTACTTCACTAGTTTGTACAACTCTTTTTCTTTCACTAATTTCGAATATTCTAGATACATCGTGGTATGGGGTTATTTGGACTACAAAAGCAGCCCAGATCATAGAGAAAGACTTGATAAGTAATAGTCAACAAATTGGAATTCATTTATCAACAGACTTTTTTCTTCCATTTGAACTCATTTCTATCATTCTTTTAGTTGCTTTAATAGGCGCAATTTCCGTGGCTCGCCAGCAAACTTTCTAATTTAGAACCGGCAAAACAAGGGAAAAGGCAAGTTAACCCTCTTTTGTCTTATCATCTTTCTTTTCATTCTATTTGAAGACTTTTGAATTTCTATATTTCTAACCTTTTTCGGGATACTGCCAATATATTTTTTTCTTTCATACTTGTTTTTTTTTTAGTAGTATTCAAATGAATTCAAATTGAAAAGGAGCTGCTCAATGATGCTCGAACATGTCCTTGTTTTGAGTGCTTTTTTATTTTCTATTGGTATCTGTGGATTGATCACCAGTCGGAATATGGTTAGGGCCTTTATGTGTCTTGAACTTATGCTGAATGCCGTTAATATGAATTTCGTAACATTTTCTGATTTTTTTGATAGTCGCCAATTAAAGGGGGCCATTTTTTCCATTTTTGTTATAGCCATTGGAGCCGCTGAAGCAGCTATTGGACCGGCCATTCTTTCGTCAATTTATCATAACAAAAAATCAACTCGTATTAATCAATCGAATTTATTGAAAAAGTAGTATTAATCATACAAATTATACTACTATTATTCATCAATTTGCATTGGCATATATGATATGGAACCTAGACCCTGTTTGCGAAAACGGCGTAAGTCAAAGTATCTTTGCCCTTTTTTATTTATTATTCTTTTTTTTTAAGAGCCAATTCAAAGTCAAAGGCTAGGTTGAAAAATTCTACTAAATCATTGATTCGTCTGGTGTCTCGATATATGAGTTATTATCAAATAAATTAACTAGATCGAAAATTTCTGTTATGATGTTTCAAAATTTGGAGACCCCATGTCACACTCAGTAAAGATTTATGATACATGTATCGGATGTACTCAATGTGTCAGGGCCTGTCCCACAGACGTGTTAGAAATGATACCTTGGGACGGATGTAAAGCTAAGCAAATTGCTTCCGCTCCAAGAACAGAGGACTGTGTCGGTTGTAAGAGATGTGAATCCGCCTGTCCAACGGATTTCTTAAGCGTTCGAGTTTATTTATGGCATGAAACAACTCGAAGCATGGGTCTAGCTTATTAAATTAATACGTTTAAAAGAATCCCAGTTGAATTAAATTCATTTTTTTTTTTACCGAAAAAACCCGTACTCGAAAAAGAAAACGGAATATATTCTATTTTTGAGCATGGGTTTTGTGGTCCAAGTCCAAGCGTATCTTGTCTTTACCACGAATGATTTTCCTTGGTTAACAATAATTGTCCTTTTTCCAGTATCCGCGGGTTCCCTCATTTTCTTTCTCCCTCATAGAGGAAACAAGGTAACTAGATGGTATACTTTGTGCATATGTTCACTAGAACTCCTTCTAATGGCCTATGCATTCTATTACCATTTCCAACTGGACGATCCATTAATCCAACTCGTGGAGGCTTATAAATGGATCCATTTTTTTCAATTTGACTGGAGATTGGGAGTAGATGGACTCTCTCTTGGACCTGTTTTACTTACAGGATTTATCACCACTTTGGCTACTTTAGCGGCTTGGCCGGTTACTCGAACCCCCCGATTATTCTATTTCTTGATGTTAGCAATGTACAGTGGTCAAATAGGATCATTTTCTTCTCGGGATCTTTTGCTCTTTTTCATCATGTGGGAGTTAGAATTGATTCCCGTTTATTTACTTCTATCCCTGTGGGGGGGGAAGAACCGCCTGTATTCAGCTACAAAATTTCTTTTGTACACTGCGGGAAGCTCCCTCTTTCTATTAATAGGGGTTCTAGGTATCGGATTATTTGGTTCCAACGAACCAACATTCAATTTTGAAATATCAGCTCATCAATCCTATCCTGCGGCACTGGAAATCATATTCTATATTGGCTTTCTTATTGCTTTTGCTGTCAAATCGCCGATTATACCCTTACATACATGGTTACCAGACACTCACGGAGAGGCACATTACAGCACTTGCATGCTTCTAGCTGGAATCTTATTAAAAATGGGGGCTTATGGATTGGTTCGGATTAATATGGAATTCTTGCCCCATGCCCATTCTATGCTTTCCCCCTACTTGATTACAGTAGGCGCAATCCAAATAGTCTACGCAGCTTCAACATCTCTTGGTCAGCGTAATTTAAAAAAAAGAATAGCCTATTCCTCCGTATCCCATATGGGTTTCATAATTATAGGAATTTTCTCTATAACAGATACGGGGCTTAACGGAGCCGTTTTACAAATAATCTCTCATGGATTTATTGGTGCTGCTCTTTTTTTCTTGGCAGGGACGAGTTATGATAGAATACGTCTTCTTTCTTTTGACAAAATGGGCGGAATGGCTATCGCCATTCCAAAAGTATTTACGATGTTCAGTATCTTATCAATGGCTTCCCTTGCATTACCGGGCATGAGCGGGTTTGTTGCAGAATTGATAGTATTTTTTGGAATAATAACCAGCCCAAAATTGATTTTAATGCCAAGAATACTAATTACTTTTGGAATGGCAGTTGGAATGATATTAACTCCAATTTATTCATTATCTATGTTACGCCAGATGTTCTATGGCTACAGACTTTTGAATGTTCCAACCCCCCCTTTTTTTGATTCTGGGCCGCGAGAATTGTTTGTTTCGATTTCTATCCTTCTACCCGTAATAGGGGTTGGTATTTATCCCGATTTTATTCTCTCATTATCGGTTGACAGGGTTGAGTTTATTCTCTCTAATTTTTTTATAGAGAGCTTTTCGAAATAAAACAAAAAAGGGGCTGTATGGAAACGTAAAATTTTCGATAGACACTAAGAAAAAGGAGGTTCTTTGTCTTAGGTTTAAGTAAAAAAAAAAAAGAGTCCAAATTTGGATTTGTAATCTTTTGCCCTTGGGAAAACCCTTTGAATCAATGCGTAGTGATTCAAACGGCTCCCAACGGCTTCTGCTTTCTTTTTATTCTATTTTTTTCATGTACGCTCAACACGCTGACAACCTATCTTTCAGTTTCTCATAGACTTTCTTTAATTCAATTGGAATTTTACGATATTTCAAAGGAACCATAACTATGTAAACCTATTCTTAATAGATTGATTCCAAAGTAGCATACCCAAATTAAAAAAAAGCCTATAGAAGCTACAATTGCCGAATTTATGCCTTCCACGTTTTTCTTTGTTCGACTGTGTAAAAAAATAGCAAATACTATCCAAGTAATAAATGCCCAAGTTTCCTTTGGGTCCCAACTCCAATAGGAACCCCACGCCTCATTAGCCCAGACCGCTCCTGAAAGAATCCCTATGGTTAAAAAGAGAAATCCTAGACTAATAATACGATAACTCCAATAATCTAATTGGTGAACCAATTGAGACCTATAATAATTTACAGAAGAAGTAAGAGAAGTCTTTATCTTTATCTTTTTTTCATTCAGGTATTGAATATTCCAAAATAGTACATTTAAGAACTTCTTTCTTTTACCAAAGATCCTTTTCCTTTTTCGAAATGTAATAATTAGAAGAGCTATTGATAATAAGGATCCACACAAAAGAGCTCCGTAGCTCAATAGCATCATACTTACGTGCATCATTAACCACTGGGATTGGAGAGCGGGCACTAATCTTTTGGATTGATGCATTTCCGCGACAAGCCCTGAAGTCGCAAAGCCTTGGGTAAAAAGGGCACTTGGGTAGCTTATTGCGATTAAATCGAAATCCTTTTTATTGTTTTTAAAATATGGAAGCATGTTAATAATGGATAAATTCCATGAAAGAAAAATTAACGAATCGTATAAATCACTTAATGGAAAATCTCCTGAATAAGCCCAACGAGTCGTTAATAGTCCTGTTATACAGAAAAAAGAAACTAGCATGCCCTTTTCTGAGGAATTATATAGTCCTACGATTTCATCGACTACTAAGTTTAAAAAATGCATTGTAATTACAATGGAAACGACCGAAAAAGATATATGGTTCAATATGTGCTCTAAAGTAATAAATATCATACAAATACTAAAAATGAAGTCAGGGTTCCTCCAATAGAAATATAAGAAACAGAAATAGGAAGTTTTATTTCTTATTTAATTTTAATAGAAATTCTTAAAATAGATTGTAGGCCTTATATCACTTTCTTGTAGAAAATCTTATGCCGCTACTCGGACTCGAACCGAGATGCTTTAGCACTGCTTCCTAAGAGCAGCGTGTCTACCGATTTCACCATAGCGGCTTGTTACAAATTCTCAAAATCTATACAAGAAGGATAGCTTGTTTTTAGTAAACTATCTAGATCTAGAAAATGAAAATCTAAAAAAGGGAATGGAATCCCTCTATAGGATAGATCTCAACAGAAAACTGAAGAGTAACGACAGCAAGTGATTGAGTTCAATAGTTCCTTGTAAAAAATTATGGACTCTTTTTCTTTTGATTTGAAATCAGACTAATAATAATCAAGAAGTAGTTTACCTTGTGTATCAGACAGGACATCCG